CCGAATGGTACTTCTTTCCCGTATTTCAAATACTTCGCACAGTACCAAATAAGTTATTGGGTGTTCTTTTAATGGTTTCAGTACCAATGGGATTATTGACAGTACCCTTTTTGGAGAATGTTAATAAATTTCAAAATCCATTTCGTCGTCCAGTAGCTACAACAGTCTTTTTGATTGGTACCGCAGTAGCTCTTTGGTTAGGTATTGGAGCAACATTACCTATTGATAAATCTCTAACTTTAGGTCTTTTTCAAATTTGATTCAACCGTAAAATACTATGATGTGGGTATCTAGGGAATAGCCGTTTCTAAAGTGAACCTTCCCTAGATACATTAATTTTCTTATGATCTATTCTGCGAAAATATGGATCGTGACAAAGGAAAGATTTCAAACAAAGTTTTTCCCTTTTTTTTATAAAACGAATATGAAACAATTCCAATAGATTTAAAATGAAAACTTATTCTTAGGTAAATTTAGTGAGAAATGCTTATGTATAGTGTCCAATATTTGTTTTACATCTTCTATGTGAAAATATTCAATTCTCATAAGATCTTCTTGACTGTTACTCAAAAGGTCCAATAATGTATGTATATTGGACCTTTTGAGACAATTATAGATCCTGGAGGGTAGTTCTGATTGGTCAATAAAAATACATTTCAATGGAATTCCCTTTTTGTTTTTCGTTAGATTAGTTAATCTATTTTGAAAGGTAAAAAAGGGTAGAGTAAACCTGTTTTTATTTTCCTCAAAATGAATGTTATCTTCCTCCGCATATAGAAAAGGAATAAATAAATCAATCAAATTATGAGAAGCTTCATAAAGTGCTTCTTTAGGAGTTAAACTTCCATTCGTCCATATTTCTAGAAAGAGTATTTCTTGTTTTTCATTTCCATTCCCATAAGAATGAATACTATGATTTGCATTTCGAACAGGCATGGATACAGCATCTATAGGATAACTTCCATCTTGAGAGTGATTTGTGGGGCGATATCCACAATCTCTCTTGATTTGTAATCCAATACACAAATCAATTGGTTCCGTCACGTTAGCTATATGCTGTGTTGTGTCAACCATTTCTACAGAAGGTGGTAAGATGATATCTTGGGCCGTTACGTATCTAGGACCTCTGACGAAAATGGATGCGTCTCTAACTCCATACAGATGACTTCTCAATACAATTTCTTTCAAATTTATTAAAATTTCATGTACTGATTCTTCAATACCTATTATTGTAGAATATTCATGCGGCACTTTCTCAGATTTTGCATGTGTGATACATGTTCCTTCTATTTCTCCAAGTAAAACCCTTCGCATGGCAATACCTATGGTATCGGCTTGACCTTTCATAAGCGGGGACAAAATGAAACGACCATAATAAAGATGCTTACTGTCTACTCTTGATTCAACACATTTCCACTGTAGTGTTCGAGTGGATCCTGCTAGTTCCTCTCGAACCATACTAATATTATTATTTGATCACATTATTGAATTATTTATTTCTCTTGAAATACGTTTAATTCTTATTTCTACACACGCCTTTTTTTAGGGGGTCGGCATCCATTATGTGGCATAGGTGTTACGTCACGTACGAAACTTAATAGTATACCACTTCTACGAATGGCTCGTAATGCTGCATCTCTTCCGAGACCAGGACCCTTTATCATAACTTCGGCTCGTTGCATACCCTGATCAACCACTGTACGAATAGCATTTACAGCAGCTGCTTGAGCTGCATAAGGTGTCCCTCTTCTTGTGCCTTTGAATCCAGAAGTACCAGCGGAGGCCCAAGAAACCACTCGACCTCGTACATCTGTAACAGTTACAATGGTATTGTTGAAACTCGCTTGAACATGAATAACTCCTTTTGGTATTCTACGTTCATTCTTACGTGAACCAATACGTCCATTCCTACGTGAATCGTTTTTTGATATAGGTTTTGCCATATTTTATCGTCTCATAACTATGAATTAGAATTTGAAATATACAGAAAGATACGGAAATATCCATTTCATGTTAAAACATTTATTTTTACATGGACCTTCCTTTAGAAAGTTTTTTTAGAAGGATTATCCTTGTCTCTGTTTATGTCTCGGATTGGAACAAATCACTATAATTCGTCCGCGCCTACGGATCAGTCGACATTTTTCACAAATTTTACGAATAGAAGCCCTTATTTTCATATATCTAACTCCTTATCTTAATTCCGAATCTATTCTTTGTTTGGAAGAAAATGAAGTCTCTTTTATTTTTTAACTTCGAACTGTATCCCCATGAAAGGAATGTTTTCAAAAACGATCTAATCATTCGAATCTTTGCTGCGAAGTCTATAAATTATGCGTCCCCTGGTTGAATCATATCGACTTATTTCGATTTTGACTCTATCTCCCGGTAGTATCCGTATAAAACTACGCCGGATCCTACCTGAAATATAACCTAGAATTAGATCTTCATTATCTAAACGGACCCGGAACATACCGTTGGGAAGTGATTCAGTAATTAAACCCTCATGAATCAATTTTTGTTCTTTCATTCCAGATAACCCCCTTGAAGTATCAACTAATGGAGGAAGAGTTATATAATTCACTTTTCCTCTCTATTTCACAAATTAGGAAGTTAGAGATAAAATTAGGATACCTGAGTGGGATCACCATATATAACACAAAATTTCTCCTCCAATTCTTTCTAGTCTAGCTTCTCGATCTGTCATTATGCCTCGAGAAGTAGAAAGAATTACAATCCCCATTCCACCTAAAATCTTAGGAATTTGTTGATAGTTGGAATATATTCGTAGACCAGGTCGACTGATGCGTTTTAAAATAGTTCTATAGATTCCTTTCCTAGTTCTTCTATGTCGCAAGGTTGAAACCAAGAAATATTTGTTCCTTTCCTGATGTTTTCGAACATTTTCAATAAAGCCTTCTCGTAGGAGTATTTTAACAATGTTTTCGGTTATATTAGTAGATATTATTCTAATCGTTCCGTTTTTCCCCATGTCAGCATTTCTTATAGAAGTTATTATATCAGCAATGGCGTCCCTACCCATGACGAATTAAAATTATTGGTGCTTCTTAATTTTGATATAATCAACATGTTTTTTTGCTTGAATTATTCAATTATTCAAAGTATATGCGTGATACACAATCGATTAATTTGATCTATTTCATTCAGATATCCTACTATAACTAAAATAATAGTCTCATTTCCTAGTATTTATAATACCTCAGGAGCTAATGAAACTATTTTAGTAAAATTTAATTGTCTCAATTCCCGAGCAATCGCACCAAAAACTCGAGTTCCCTTTGGATTTCCTTCTTGATCAATGACAACCGCTGCATTGTCATCATATCGTATTATCATCCCGTTGTCACGTTTGAGTTCTTTACGTGTACGTACAATTACAGCTCTAATTATTTCTGATCTTTCTAGAGGCATATTTGGAACTGCTTCTTTGATTACAGCAACAATAATGTCACCGATATGAGCATATCGGTGATTACCAGCCCCTATGATTCGAATACACATCAATTTTCGAGCTCCGCTGTTATCCGCTACATTCAAAAGAGTCTGAGGTTGAATCATATCATTTTTATTGGAATCCGTTATTTCAATGTAAAGGATGAGAAAAAAAAGAAATAGTGTTTGTCTAGAAACCAGAAAGAAATAAGTAAACCATACCATGCTTTTTTTTTTCTTCAATAACCTGTTTTGTTTTCTACATTTCTATACTGAAATAAGAAATTGAGTTCGTATAGGCATTTTGCACGAAGCTATTTCAATAGCTGCTCTGGCTACAGTTTCTGACACTCCGCCCATTTCATAAAGTATTCGACCTGGTTTAACAACGGATACCCAATATTCGGGGGATCCCTTCCCTGAACCCATACGTGTTTCCGTGGGTCTTACTGTAATGGGTTTGTCGGGAAATATACGTACCCATATTTTTCCACCACGACGCGCATATCGTGTCATTGCTCTTCGCCCCGCTTCTATTTGTCTAGCTGTGATCCAAGCGGGTTCAAGTGCCTGAAGAGCGTATTTGCCAAAACAAATACGATTGCCTCGGCAAGATATTCCCTTCATTCTTCCTCTATGTTGCTTACGAAATCTGGTTCTTTTGGGGTTATAGTAGATGGTTATTTCTTAATCCCATCTCTACTACAGAACCGGACATGAGAGTTTCTTCTCATCCAGCTCCTCGCGAAGTAAAGGATTCAATAATATTACAGATATGTATTTAATAAATAATATACTAAACTTAAGTAATGGGATTTCATTGATATTTAATTTTTTACATGGTAAGCTGTATATCATGTATATTTTATAGATATAGATAATGCTTTTTTTACTCCTATCGAATCTCGAATCAAGCAAGACAGTATTGTAAAATACAAAAAATAAATCTTTCGCGGGCGAATATTGACTCTTTGCTGTTTCATCCCTAAGGTTAATCCATGACCTCTCAGAGTAAATCAATTTGTTCTTGGTTCGTTCCGCCATCCCGCCCAATGAATGATTAGGATTCCTTTTCAATGGAATCCTATGTAGTCACAGGTTTCGTCGTTCCTATAGCTTCTCCGTTAATGGTTAGGCTTGAACTCTGCAATGGAGCTCAACAAAAAATACATTCCCGAGTCAATCTACTCAGTTTGTATTAACCCGAGGCTCTTTATTATTATTTTTATCAATACTAATGCTTTATCACACTGCCTTTTATGAGGTGATTCATAGACCATACATATTGGAATCATATAGCATTGATATTTTTTTTTCTCTCTTTCTATCACCTTTCCATTTATCTACATCCCTTTATTTTTTCTTCAAAAAATAGATAAATTATGATTATCCATTTTTTTTTTATGGAAAAATTTTCAGTTGTTACAACTATATGATTGATTCAGTCATATAGTGACTGTTTCTTGGAATCTCGACAATACGAAGCAATAAGTTGTTTATTAGTTTTTAGTTTATATAGTTATTAAGTTTCATAGTGGGTTCAGTCTTTTTTTTTTTTTAATCCCAACTCTAAACTCTCAAGAAAAACCTAACGAGTCACACACTAAGCATAGCAATTATACTAAAATAAGGTTAATCAATTTTTTATTCAATCTTATAAAATTAGAATTGTTCGTTTTTGTTTGATTTTAGGAAAAAACTTTTTTCTAATTTTTTGCTTGTTCTATTATTGGACGGAATGACAAAACAAATAAAGGTCTATTATTCCTCATCTACAAATATCCAAATTTTTAATCCTAATACTCCATAGATAGTTCGAATTGTATAAGAACAATGATCAATTTTAGCGCGAATTGTTTGTAGGGGAACCCTACCTTCTCTGATCCACTCGACACGTGCAATTTCTTTTCCGTCGATACGCCCCGCAATTTGCACTTGAATTCCTTTTGTATCTGTTTGCTCTGTTAATTCAATAGCTTTTTTCATTGCCTTTCGAAACGATACTCTATTTTTTAATTGTAAAGCCATATATTCTGCAAGAATATTAGGTTGTCCGTAAGGTTTTTCAATTCTTGTGATAGCAATGTTGAGTCTACGGTTTACAGAATGAAACTCTTTTTGTACATTCGTCTGTAATTCTTCAACCCCTCGCGCTCTACCTTCTATTAATAAATTTGGAAAGCCAATATGAATTATGACTTGGATCAAATCGATTCTTTTTTTAATTTCTATGCGTGCAATTCCTTCGAAACCTGAGGATATTTTCCTATTTTTTTGTACATAATTCTTGATACAATTCCGTATTTTCTCATCTTCTTGTAGACCCACGGAAAAATTTTTTGGTTGGGCAAACCAAAAGGAATGATGATTTTGGCTTGTACCAAGTCTGAAACCAAGTGGATTTATTTTTTGTCCCATATTTTTTTATTATCTTTCCATTCATTTTTTTTTTCTAAATAGAAATCTTAGATTCATCTAAAACGAATTTAGATTTCTCTTTTAATACAATTGTTATATGACAAGTGGGTTTTTTTATCGGATAACTACGTCCTCGAGCCTTAGGTTTTAACTTTTTCACAAAAGGACCCCCGTTGACTTCGGCTTTACTAATGAATGAATCGGCTTCGTTCAAACCCATATTATGACTAGCGTTTGCTGCTGCGGAATAAACTAATTTTAAAATGGGATAAGATGCTCGATAAGGCATGAGTTCTAGTATCATAAGTGTTTCCTCATAAGAACGTCCACGAATTTGATCAATTACTCTTTGAACTTTGAAAACAGACATATGTATATGTCGAGTTAAAACTTTTACTTCTCTTTCTCTATTTGAATTTGAGTTATTTATCATAAGGTTATCCCCCACCCTTGTTTGATCTATCCAAAATTAACGACGAGATTTATTATCGTTTCTCGCATGTCTCGCGAAAGTCAGAGTAGGCGCGAATTCTCCCAATTTGTGACCTACCATACGATCTGTTATATAAATAGGCAAATGCTCCTTTCCATTATGAATAGCGATTGTATGGCCAATCATTGTGGGTATAATGGTAGATGCCCGAGACCAAGTTACTATTATTTCTTTCTCCTCCCTCATGTTGAGTTTTTGAATTTTTCCCGATAAATGATTGGCTACAAAAGGATTTTTTTTTAGTGAACGTGTCACAGCGGATTACTCCTTTTTTTACATTTTAAAGATTGGCATTCTATGTCCAATAGAATATCTCGATCGAAGTATGAAGGTAAGAATAAATACAATAATGATGAATGGAAAAAAGAGAAAATCCTTTAGCTAGATAAGGGGCGGATGTAGCCAAGTGGATCAAGGCAGTGGATTGTGAATCCACCATGCGCGGGTTCAATTCCCGTCGTTCGCCCATCACATTCTTTCAAATTCCAAAAATTCGATTTTCCATATTCCTATTTACGGCGACGAAGAATAAAACTATCACTATATTTTTTCCTTTTCCTACTTCTTCTTCCAAGCGCAGGATAACCCCAAGGGGTTGTGGGTTTTTTTCTACCAATTGGGGCTCTCCCTTCACCACCCCCATGGGGATGGTCTACAGGGTTCATAACGACTCCTCTTACTATAGGACGCTTACCTAGCCAACACTTCGATCCGGCTCTACCCAAACTTTTTTGGTTCACCCCAACATTACCCACTTGTCCGACTGTTGCGAAGCAGTTTTTGGATATCAAACGGACCTCCCCAGATGGTAATCTTAAGGTGGCCGATTTACCCTCTTTTGCAATTAGCTTCGCTACAGCGCCTGCTGCTCTAGCTAATTGTCCACCCTTTCCAAGTGTGATTTCTATGTTATGTATGGCCGTGCCTAAGGGCATATCGGTTGAAGTAGATTCTTCTTTTTTATCAATAAAAACCCCTTCCCAAACTGTACAAGCTTCTTCCAAAGCATACGGCTTTCTAGATGTATATGATGATATCTAGACAGATGGATCTTATATGAATCGTATGATGAAGTACCACATGAGTGGATATATAGGAATCCAAATCTGCCGAATCACTCATGTATGATCTTCTACATCCTAGGTCTCCCCGTTCCGTCATCTGGCTTATGTTCTTCATGTAGCATTCAGACCGAATGACTCTATGAAATTACGTCGATACTTCCACATATTACGGGTAACGTAGGAGACATCTCTATTTTTCCCCCGGGGGATCTTTCTAATTACCACTGCTTAGCTTTCAATTCGCCTCTGACCATCAAATGAAATGTGAATAACCCGTCCTCCTCTCTTTGAAACAAGGGGCGCTTCCGGTTCTGTGCGTGCTTCAAACAATTTTGTCTTCTCCATATTACCATATCTCTAGAGTCAATAATTTTCTATGAGGAACTACTGAACTCAATCACTTGCTGCCGTTACTCAACAGTTTTCTGTTGAGGTCTATCCCGTAGAGGTAGTCAAATTGGATCAGTGATCGATTTCTAGGTTTCGTCGTAAACCTAATTGGTTACTTCCAATTACGTAAATCAATAGTTCAAACCGCACTCAAAGGTAGGGCATTTCCCATTGATATAGGAACTTCTGTACCAGAAACAATGGTATCTCCAATTATAGCCCCTCTGGGATGTAAAATATATCTCTTCTCACCATCCCCATAGTGTATGAGACAAATGTATGCATTTCGATTAGGGTCGTATTCTATGGTTACGATTCTACCAGATAGGTCTTTTTCATTCCGTCGAAAATCGATTTTACGGTATAGACGTTTATGACCCCCCCCTCTATGCCCTGCGGTAATTATTCCTCTGGCATTACGACCTTTACCACAATGATGCTGTCCATAGATCAAATTTTTTTGTGGATTGGATTTCACTTGACTGTCTACGGCTCCATTGCGTGTGCTCGGGGTAGAAGTTTTGTATAAATGTATCGCCGTGTTATTAAGTATTTTTCTTTAAGTTCTTTTCTCTATAAGAGGTGGAATAGAATAACCCGGTTGAAGCGTAATGATCATACGTCTGTAATGCATTGTATGTCCCATAATAGGTCCCATCCTTCTACCCTTTCCCGGGAGTCGATGACTATTCATAGCTATTACCTTGACACCAAAGAAGAGTTCGACCCAATGCTTTATTTCTGTCCTAGTTGATCCTGATTCGACATTAGAAGTATATTGATTGTTCCCCAATAACCGAATACTTTTTTCTGTAAATACTGCATATTTGATTCCATCCATAAATCCATTTTCTTCCCTATGAGTTCCAGTATCGATAAGAATTCTAGTTCTTACTGTTCATATGTTATGGTATGAATATACCATACCAATTCGTTATGTATGGATGATGAGATTCCATTGATACAAAGCCAATTCCAATAGACTTATTGAGCGTTCCCATTGGCGTGCATCCAGCAGGAATTGAACCTACGAATTTGCCAATTATGAGTTGGGCGCTTTAACCATTCAGCCATGGATGCTTAACAGGGCTCATCGTACATCGTGAATAACCAAATTCCAATTGAAATGAAATCTTTAGGAGGAATCAATGAAAATCTTTAGGAGGAATCAATGAAAGGACATCAATTCAAATCCTGGATCTTCGAATTGATAGAGATATTGAGAGAGATCAAGAATTCTCACTATTTCTTAGATTCATGGATCAAATTTGATTCAGTGGGATCTTTCACTCACATTTTTTTCCACCAAGAACGTTTTATGAAACTCTTTGACCCCCGAATTTGCAGTATCCTACTTTCACGTGATTCACAGGGTTCAACAAGCAATCGATATTTCACGACCAAAGGTGTAGTACTGCTTGTAGTAGCGGTCCTTATATCTCGTATTAACAATCGAAAGATGGTCGAAAGAAAAAATCTCTATTTGATGAGGCTTCTTCCTATACCTATTCTTCCTATACCTATTAATTCCATTGGACCCAGAAATGAGACATTGGAAGAATATTTTTGGTCTTCCAATATCAATAGGTTGATTGTTTCGCTCCTGTATCTTCCAAAAGGGAAAAATATTTCTGAGAGTTGTTTCATGGATCCGCAAGAGAGTACTTGGGTTCTCCCAATAAATCAAAAATGTATCATGCCTGAATCTAACCGGGGTTCGCGGTGGTGGAGGAACCGGATCGGAAAAAATAGGGATTCTAGTTGTAAGATATCTAATGAAACCGTAGCTGGAATTGAGATCTCATTCAAAGAGAAAGATAGCAAATACAAATATCTGGAGTTTCTTTTTTTATCCTATACGGATGATCCGATCCGCAAGGACCATGATTGGGAATTGTTTGATCGTCTTTCTCCGAGGAAGAAGCGAAACATAATCAACTTGAATTCGGGACAGCTATTCGAAATCTTAGGGAAAGACTTGATTTGTTATCTCATGTCCGCTTTTCGTGAAAAAAGACCAATTCAAGGGGAGGGTTTCTTCAAACAAGAAGGAGCTGAGGCAACCATTAAATCAAATGATATTGAGCATGTTTCCCATCTCTTCTCAATAAACAAGTGGGGTATTTCTTTGCAAAATTGTGCTCAATTTCATATGTGGCAATTCCGCCAAGATTTCTTCGTT